AGAGATAGATATTACCTACCCTTTATTTCCTCTTTCAAACAAAGTTGAAATGATTGAAGTTTTACTATTTGGAATCGTGTTAGGTCTAATTCCTATTACTTTGGCTGGATTATTCATAACTGCATATTTACAATACAGACGCGGGGATCAGTTGGACCTTTGATTAAGCAACCTCTCTTTTTTTTTGATTGACCTCCTGCGGATTAAAGCTAAGGAGGGGGTCAAATTCAGATTGTTTATCAAGTAAATAAAGCAATTTCATTGTAATTTCATTTGACCTAAGAAGAGTGGAATCACGCCCTGTAGGATTTGAACCTACGACATTGGGTTTTGGAGACCCACGTTCTACCGAAACTGAACTAAGAGCGCTTTCTTATCACAATAGATAAGATCCTAAAGAAAAGGATTCTAATTGTACTCCCAATAGATTTTGCATGGATCATAGTCTCATAAACTCAAAGATTTGGTAGGTCCAATTTTGATTGATCGCTATTGATCCTTCATTAATGTTCATAGGATACGCATTAGGTAGGGATGACAGGATTTGAACCCGTGACATTTTGTACCCAAAACAAACGCGCTACCAAGCTGCGCTACATCCCTTTTAATTGGCCTACTGCTACTCTGTCATTGTAGAGAATCCGTGTCTTGTTTTCCACATCATTATTTCCTTCATTGATATCCAAACTCTCTTGTTATTTATTATTTTTGATCTCATGGATCAAATATAATTTATAATAAGATATAATAAAAAAAAAGATTTCTTGGGAATGTTCCACAAAGAGGGAAAGGTCCTTTTTTCTCTTGTCTTGTAAGGGAAGGTAAATTTCATTTACCGGGTCTTTCTTTGTCTATCCCTTTGAGTTTTCCTTAGGAATTTCGCCTACAAATACAATTGCCCCTTAACCACATATGCATCTGATCCTATACGTATTATAAAAAAAAGGAGTATTTTCAATGCGAGATATAAAAACATATCTCTCTGTGGCACCTGTGCTAAGTACTCTATGGTTTGGGTCTTTGGCAGGTTTATTGATAGAGATCAATCGTCTATTCCCGGATGCGTTGACATTCCCCTTTTTTTCATTTTAGTTATTGACATGGGAAGGGCTTAAGAAGATTCCAGATAGAATAAATTATCTGTGACTCAGCCCTCGCTTTTTTCTTCCTTTCTTTATTTTTTTCTTTGATGTCAGTTTTTTCTTTTTTATTTTAGTATTAAAGAAAGAGAAAATGGGTATTCAATCGCATCAAAACTTGTGCTTGGGTTCGAATTCATAGAGGGGGAGCGGAAATGGGATCCGGGGCAACAAAATCATAAAAAAAAAAATACTATTATTACTATATACTATAACTGAGATTCTAAATAATTGATAGATTAGAAATCTTTGTATTACTTATTTTTTATTTTTCTCTATTGATTGCAACCAAATCTTTCATAATTGGATTTCAAATTCGCAACTTCTTTTTTTTTTTTTTTTCGTTTCGGATCAAAATGAAAGAATTGAGTGAATCCAAAACTCAAAGGAGGTTCATGGCCAAGGGTAAAGATGTTAGAATAAGAGTGATTTTGGAATGTAAGAGTTGTGTCCGAAACGATATTAATAAGAAGTTCTCTGGAATTTCCAGATATATCACCCAAAAGAATCGACACAATACACCTAGTCGATTAGAATTGAGAAAATTCTGTCCCTATTGTTACAAACACACGCTTCATGTGGAGATAAAAAAATAATTTGAAAGAGCGCGCGTATGTACCCTCTATTCAAGAAATGGGAACAGATTCATAAAATTCAAATTCCATATAATAATCTATTTCAAATAAACCATAAACCAATCAACTCCTATTTCCGTCAAATCATAAATGAGAATTCAGAAATAGGATTTTAGAGATAAGGAATAAACCATGGATAAATCCAAGCGTTTTCTTAAATCCAAGCGATCTTTTCGTAGGCGTTTGCCCCCAATTGGATCAGGGGATCGAATTGATTATAGAAATCTGAGTTTAATTACTCGATTTATTAGTGATCAAGGAAAAATATTATCTAGACGAGTGAATAGAGTGACTTTGAAACAACAACGATTAATAACTACTTCCATAAAACAAGCTCGTATTTTATCCTCGTTACCTTTTATTAACTATAAGAAAAAATTTGATAAAAACAAGCCTATTCCTAGAAAAAATAGAACGAGAGGTCCTCGAACCAAAAAGAAAAAGGACAATTTCTCAATTGATTGAACCTAAATTCCATCCAATTCGAATCCCAACCAGGGGTTGATATTTTGTTCGAAAAATTCGAGAATTCAGATTGAATTGACACATCGTAAAATCGTAAAAAAATTATAAGAAAAAAGAAATACTTTTTTTTACTAATTTATCATAATCAGATTCATTTTTACTATAACCTTCCCGGAGCCCATTCTCCGGGGATCTCCGTTTACGTTTCAATCATTCCGGTCGATTGCTTCCAACCCTCTTACCTTACCTTAGTTACTGATCTCCTTGGCAATCATGTAAAGACAATTTGTATTTGATATAGCTATTTGTGCAAGTATTTTACGATTAAGAAGCAATTGCCTCTTGTACAGATCATTTATTAATCGGCTATAACTATAGGATACCCAAATCTCCCGAATTACTGCATTTATCCGAGTGATCCATAAACGACGAAAATTTCTCTTTTGTCTGCCCCTATCCCGATGAGAAGATGCCAAAGCTCTTATGGTTTGTTGTATAATACTTCGAGTAAGTCTTGAATGAGCCCCCCGATTATTTGATGCAAAGACACGAGATTTTTTTCTACGTCTCCGTGCTATATAACCTCGTATAGTTCTGGTCATTGAATCAACTGAAACTTTGATGTGCTGAATAACTAATTGATTTCTTTTCTTTCAGTCATTTCCCCCTCGTCCATTAATAACAAAACGGATTCGTCCGATGTATAAAATAAAAATTCCAATGGCTTTTGCTACTATGACCTTCCCAACCACGATTTTTTTACGAGCATTTCACCTGAAATAAGAAATTGTATCGAGACTAGGTATGAAAAAAGAAATACTACAATTTCAATTGAGTAGTTATTTAAAGTAGAAATTCGATAGTAAAGGGAAAGGGATAAATAAATCGTGGGTTCCTTCGTTTCTATGGTTACTTCGTAAACGGTGAGGTCCTCTCTATACGCCGGAGCCCCCTTCCCGATTTAATCAATGCTATTAGTAACTTGTACAGTTCACATTCTTTGACTCTACCCATGAATTGTCCAATAATAGATCTTTTCACAATGAGATCTACCCATATAGTAACGGCATTTCATTATGAAAGTTGGCTAGGTTGCTGACCCTGTTCATCCGTTCTTGCAAGAGTGAGAGCGCTTTATTTATGCTTCTTAACTACTCAATCCCCCGCTTAATGGATACATTTGCTACCAAAGGGGAATTGCTTTTCATTTCCAATTAAGGTGATTGGATTTGCACCAATGGAAACCATAAATTTTATACACAACACAACGGGGGTTTTCTTTTTTTAGATAATGACTGGAAGAATTCCATCCTATTGATTGGTACTGGTCATTGAGACTGGGAAAATGCTTCTTTTTTTTTGTTCCAGCTCATGATCTGAACGAGTCGCACATACACCCTAATACATGTTCCTCGACGCTGAGGACATCCCCGAAGAGCGGGGGATTTTGTGACATTTTTGATTGGCTGTCTTGTGTTTCTAATAAGTTGTTTAATAGTTGGCATCTTGAATTGTATACAATACAAAAAAGGGGGCTGGTTTAGATAGATCCTAACCAGAGGGTTATTTACCTTATTTTTCTTTTAACGTTTAACGCGGTAAAAAAAGAAAAGATGTACTTTCCTTTCTGCTTCAGACATCTGCGGATCTGATCCATTTGAAGCCCTAGTGCATATAGAGTTCTAAATGCAGTAGGGTTTCAAATAAAAAAAAACTCAAAAAGAAATGTATTAGACCCACTTCCATTCAATCTTCTTTTGGTTTTGGTATTCGTTTTCGATTCTCTTTACAAGGTCATCTTGAGTGCACTTTTTGCCAATAAGATCTAAAACCCAAACAACAAAAAACACAAGAATTATGATCCAAAAAATGCGCGAGGTCAAAATAATATTTATGACCTTCGCAGCTCTGGGGATTATCCAGGTTCTCCATTGGAGGAATTGGGATAAGGCCCAAGCAAAAAAAGACTGGATAGCCCTTTCCAGAACAGGACTGAATTCTTTGTTTATGTAATTACAAAAAATATGAACCTCCCGCATAACTATGCGGATGCTTGGAAGTTTTGCCAAAAGGAGTTTCTTTTGGCATCGAGCGGTCATGTTTATCATGTTGACCTCTTTTGGTTTCAAAGTCAAAAAATGGTAAATAATAGAATTCTATATTATATATGAAATTTTGAGAATTCATTCGTGCATAAGTTTCTCTCTACTCGAAAGTTTTACCACAGAGTAGCTTCTTATGTAAAAGGCGGGTAACCCTTTTTTTTTTTCCTTTTATTTTTTCTTCTTTATTATTCTTAAAAATATTTTGAATAAATAGAAAAAGAAAACAGAAATAGAAAATCCTATTCTTTTTCTAATTCTTAAAAAATATATTAAGAATAAATAGAAAAGAGAAAAATACAACATAAACCTCCTAAAATAGAAAATCTAAAACGGAATTAGTAATTAGTAAGTCTATGCCATATTAAGGCCATATTAAGGTGCTGCAAAATAGAAGGATCTTATCTTATCAACGTTCAAAAATGGAATTAGCAAAAAAAAAAAAAGAAAGCCATTTTGAACGTTGATTTGAAGCAGAATAAAGGATTTACCCGCGTTTCCGCTGCAGATCCTTATCTCTAGGGCCAGTTTTTGTTGTGTTTTTAGTTTTCTTCGTCATACTCGTCATACTTCCCGAGGGTGTCGTCTCCTATAATATCAATAATTCCATGAGCTTGGGCTTCTTCTGCTGACATATAAGCCATTCTTTGGATGTCGTCGTGTATAACCTGCCGGGTTTTGTGCGTATGTCGTGCATAAGCCTCTTCCATCTGGTTGCGTAAGTAAAACAACACTTCTATTTCTTTTAAAGGGTGTCTTTTGCGGATTTTTGAAAACTTACCGCGAGGTTGGCGCATCATTACCCTGATGATATAAAAAAAGGAAGAATTCCTCTACTTTATATCATATCTTGCACCCTCGGGCGAAGGAAAGAGATAAAAAGAATAGAGAAAATTGAACAACCGTACAGGCATTTATTCTGTATTGCATACGGCTATCCAATGGAATTTACCTTTCGTCCCTTCCAGCGCGAAAAAGAGAAAAAAAAAAAAATAGGATCTATCAGATCCAGATCATTAAGTGATCCATTTACCACCCTTCCTTTCGGTAGAATTCAAAAATACTATGATGGTTCCGTTGCTTTCTATTTCTATATGGAATTTAGAAGTTTTCTCGTCTGTGATTCAGCAATCCCAAAGTTTCTTTTTTTTTTTTTTAGTACTCTTTGACTTTGATAATATAAATAGGAGAAGTGAAGTGGAAAAAGAATTCTGGCGCTAAAACAAAAAATTGTGACGCTGAAATAAACTCCCGATAGATAAGAAAAAATCGGAAATCTATTTTGTCTCATACTACTCTCCCGATACAAAATCTCATGTTATGAAAAACAATAATAGTTTGTTTACTCATACCGAACTCGACGTGCCATGCTATTTTTACTCAATAATCTTTTTCATATTTCATATGGCGAAGGCATAGTCTTCTTTTTTCTATCAAATACAAATAAAAAATCATTGGCGCCAAGCGTGAGGGAATGCTATGCGTTTGGTAGGTGCTCCTCCGAATAAAATGAAACAAGCCATTCCACAGGCTTTTCCCATGCATACCGTGTATACATCTACGGGCGACGCATGCATCAAATCATAAATAGCCATTCCTTGTCGCATTAACCCGCCCGGCGAGTTTATATACAAAAAAATATCCCTGGTACTATCGTTCGTACTGAGATATGCTATGAGACCCGCAACGAGGTTACCGCTCTCTTTATTAATAGGTTTTCCTAAAAAAATTAATCTTTCTCGATGAAGTCGGGTGATTAGGACAAAATGCTATCCTTTAGGAACCGTACACGCACCTTTGAATGCATACGGTTCAAAAAATTGCAAAAAAAAATCAATATGTTGGCCTTTTTCTATTTTATTTTATAGAAGGGCTTTTTTTTTTCTACCCCCTATAAACTTATCTCGAATTACCCTCTCATTGATGTATTGTTTCATTTCCAAATTAGGACTCTGTTATTTTCTTGTTCCTGAATGGGCCTCTTCTATTTTTTTAGGTTTATGCTCTACTCCGGGTAAGGGTCCAACCGATTTTTATTTATATATATAGTACAAATGCTCCCAATACCATTTCTTTTTGATACGACTTTTTTTTTTTATTCATTTCATGTCCATATTACCAAGTGAGTATTTTCTGAACGGAGCCTGGATACTTCATTTTATTGGTTCAACCAAGCCAACCATAAATTCTCTTCTATTTCTAATTGATACTATGAATATTGATCCCTCAAAGAATGGATCTAATTGCACTTCACGCTCCAAATTCTTGATAGTTTCATCAATTTTTTTGGCGAAGCAGAGGTATCTCGATCGGAGGAGAGAACGGGGAAATCCCATATGGCCCAATATGTCTGACAAGTCGCACTATAGGTCAATCCACTCCAGCTTTGGTTGCTTTTCCTTTGTTTTCTCATCTTTAGTAGGGAACTTACTAAAATCAATCCAAGGGCTAGTCGGATCATCATCACTATTGTTATCGTTTTTCCGAGGATAATTGTTAATGTTAATAAACGGATCATCATCACTATAGTTATCATTATCCCCAGGATAATTGTTAAACGGATCATCATCGCTATAGTTATCGTTATCCCCAGGATAATTGTTAGCCCTATCCCGAGGCGAATCGTTAATCAAATGAATAGGATAACAAGCCGGCTTCCTAGTCTGAGGCTTAGCCCCCCTTTTTTTTTCTTCGTCAATATCCTCACCCTCAAAAAACTCAAAAGGAACTTTTGGAACACCAACAGGCATAAATGAGAGAGAAAAGAGTCAAGTATAAGATTTCACTTTTATGTGGAAATGTCAAAATGATTTTTTTTATTGTTTTCAAAATATGAAAAAGTTCATCTAGGAAGATGAAATGAATAAGGGAAAAATCTTATGAAGGGGTCGGGTTCTTCGAACGCTAAATAAATTTCTATGCATTTGTTCATATGTTCATATTCATAGAAAATGCCCCATTGCGTATTGGTACTTATCGGGTATAGAATAGATCTGCTTTTCTTTGTTCTTACTAACAGACTAACAGAATTGTTCCATTATTACCTATTACCAACAAAAAAGAACTAGGAGCCCTTCATTCGAAATAATCCACTGAACTGAAAGGCGGAAGTCTATAGCATAGTCTTTTCCAATGCGATAAAGTTACATAGTATCTATTTTTCTTCGAAGGGGGTATTTTCATGGGTTTACCTTGGTATCGTGTTCATACCGTCGTATTGAATGATCCCGGCCGGTTGCTTGCTGTTCATATAATGCATACAGCTCTCGTTTCTGGGTGGGCGGGTTCAATGGCTCTATACGAATTAGCAGTTTTTGACCCCTCTGACCCCGTTCTTGATCCAATGTGGAGACAGGGTATGTTTGTTATACCCTTCATGACTCGTTTAGGAATAACCAATTCATGGGGCGGTTGGAATATCACAGGGGGGACTGTAACAAATCCGGGTATTTGGAGTTATGAGGGTGTGGCCGGGGCACATATTGTGTTTTCCGGCTTGTGCTTCTTGGCAGCCATCTGGCATTGGGTGTATTGGGATCTAGAAATATTTCGTGATGAACGTACGGGAAAACCCTCTTTGGATTTGCCCAAGATTTTTGGAATTCATTTATTTCTTTCAGGCTTAGCTTGTTTTGGGTTTGGTGCATTTCATGTAACAGGCTTGTATGGTCCTGGAATATGGGTGTCCGATCCTTATGGACTAACAGGAAAAGTACAATCTGTAAGTCCTGCCTGGGGCGTAGAGGGTTTTGACCCTTTTGTTTCGGGAGGTATAGCCTCTCATCATATTGCAGCGGGGACATTGGGCATATTAGCAGGCCTATTTCATCTTAGTGTCCGTCCGCCCCAACGCCTATACAAAGGATTACGTATGGGTAATATTGAAACCGTTCTTTCCAGTAGTATTGCTGCTGTCTTTTTTGCAGCTTTTGTAGTTGCTGGAACTATGTGGTATGGTTCAGCAACTACTCCCATCGAATTATTCGGCCCCACTCGTTATCAATGGGATCAGGGATACTTCCAACAAGAAATATATCGAAGGGTTGGTGCCGGACTAGTGGAAAATCAGAGTTTCTCCGAAGCTTGGTCTAAAATTCCCGAAAAATTATCTTTTTATGATTACATTGGCAATAATCCAGCAAAAGGGGGATTATTTAGAGCGGGCTCAATGGACAGTGGGGATGGAATAGCTGTTGGGTGGTTAGGACACCCTATCTTTAGAGATAAAGAGGGGCGTGAACTTTTTGTACGTCGTATGCCTACTTTTTTTGAAACATTTCCAGTGGTTTTGGTAGATGGAGACGGAATTGTGAGAGCCGATGTGCCTTTTAGAAGGGCAGAATCTAAGTATAGTGTCGAACAAGTAGGAGTCACCGTTGAGTTCTTCGGCGGCGAACTCAATGGAGTCAGTTATAGTGATCCTGCAACTGTGAAAAAATATGCTAGACGCGCTCAATTAGGTGAAATTTTTGAATTAGATCGTGCTACTTTGAAATCCGACGGTGTTTTTCGTAGCAGTCCGAGGGGTTGGTTCACTTTTGGGCATGCTTCCTTTGCTTTGCTCTTCTTTTTCGGACATATTTGGCATGGAGCTAGAACCTTATTCAGAGATGTTTTTGCTGGTATTGACCCGGATTTGGATGCTCAAGTGGAATTTGGGGCGTTCCAAAAACTTGGAGATCCAACTACAAGGAGACAGGTAGTCTGATACAAGATTGATCTGGTATCTTTCACCTGTATTGTATTTTTGTGATTTGGTTTTTCTATAGGTTACGAGAGAAATCTTGAGTTGAATTGCTGATTTTTATTTGACTCTTATCTTTATCTGGGAGATAATCCCAAACCAAATGAACAGGTGTGGAAGCTATAATTGTAAACCACGATCAAATTTATGGAAGCATTGGTTTATACATTCCTCTTAGTGTCGACTCTAGGAATCATTTTTTTCGCTATCTTTTTTCGAGAACCACCTAAGGTTCCGACTAAAAGGGCAAAATAATGTTTGATTATACTCAATTGAAGTCAAAGTAAAGAGCCTCCCACGAAACAAGGGAGGCTCTTTACTTTACTTCAACTAGTCCCCGTGTTCCTCGAATGGATCTCTTAGTTGTTGAGAGGGTTGCCCAAAAGCGGTATATAAGGCGTACCCGGTAAAACTGACAAGTAAACCAGATATAAAGATGGCGACTAGGGTTGCTGTTTCCATTATTTTCTAATTTCAAGATCACAACGGATCTATGATAAGATGATTTATTTACAGTGTAATGGTATACAAAGTCAACAGATCTCAACCAATGCAATAGGATTTATGGCTACACAAACCTTTGAGGGCAATTCTCGATCTGGTCCAAGACCAAGAAAAACAGGTCTAGGGGGTTTATTGAAACCCTTGAATTCGGAATATGGTAAAGTAGCTCCTGGATGGGGAACTACCCCTTTGATGGGTGTCGCAATGGCTTTATTCGCGGTATTCCTATCTATTATTTTGGAAATTTATAACTCTTCCGTTGTATTGGATGGAATTTCAATGAACTAGGTCCATCAAAATCATGAAGTCCTCGCTTTTCGATCCAAAATTCATCACTTAGGTAGGACTAGGATTTATAGGCACTTCCGGCAGTTCGACCGCGAAATTCTTTTGTTTCGGTATTTCCGGAAT